CGTGTGATACATGTTCCTTCTATTTCTCCAAGCAAGGCTCTTCGCATCGCAATGCCTATTGTGTCGGCTTGACCTTTAATAAGTGGAGACAGAATAAAGCGTCCATAACAAAGACGCTTATTGTCTACTCTTGATTCAACACACTTCCACTGCAGTGTCCGAGTAGATACTGTTACTTTCTCTCGAACCATAGTAATATTACTTGATCGGCTCATTGAATCATTTATTTCTCTTGAAATCTCTTCAATGTTTAGTTCTACGCAGTTTATTCCTATACACGTCTTTTTTTAGGAGGTCTACAGCCGTTATGTGGCATAGGAGTTACATCCCGTACGAAACTTAATAGTATACCACTTCTCCGAATAGCTCGTAATGCTGCATCTCTTCCGAGACCAGGACCTTTTATCATGACTTCTGCTCGTTGCATACCTTGATCCACTACTCTCTCAACAGCCTTTTTTGCTGCGTCTTGAGCAGCAACTGGTGTCCCTCTTCGTGTACCCTTGAATCCACAAGTACCAGCCGAGCACCAAGAAACGACCCGACCCCGTACATCTGTAACGGTCACAATGGTATTGTTAAAACTTGCTTGAACATGAATAACTCCCTTTGGTATTCTACGCGCACTCTTACGTGAACTAATACGTCCATTTCTACGTGAACCAATTCTTGGTATAGGTTTTGCCATATTTTATCATCTCATAAATATGAGTAAAAGATATATGGATATATCCATTTCATGTCAAAACATGATTTTTTTTATTTGTACATCGGGTTCTTTAGAGAATCTTTTTTAGGAAAATTATCCTTGTCTTTGTTTATGTCTCGGGTTGGGACAAATTACTATAATTCGTCCCCGCCTACGGATCAATCGACATTTTTCGCAAATTTTACGAACAGAAGCCCTTATTTTCATATTTATTATTCCTTAATTTAATTAAGAATCTACTTCTTGGAAGAAAATAAGTTTCTTGAAATTTTGAACTTCGAATTGTATCTCCATGAAAAAAGGAATGTTGAAGTTGAAAAAAACTCCCTAATTATTCGAATCCTTGTTTCGGATTCTATAAATTATACGCCCTTTGGTTGAATCATAACGACTTACTTCAATTTTGACTCTATCTCCCGGCAATATCCGTATAAAACTACGCCGGATCTTTCCCGAAACATAACCTAGAATCATATTTTCATTATCTAAACGCACCCGGAACATACCGTTGGGAAGTGATTCAGTAATTAAACCTTCATGAATCCATTTTTGTTCTGTCATTCCAGGTAAAACCCCCTTAAAGTATTAATTAATGGAGGAGTAGTGATATTAAACAACCCGCCCTTTCTCTTTTTTTTTTTTTTACAAATAGGAAGTTCCGGATCCAATTCGAATATCCGAAGGATTACCATATATAACACAAAATTTCTCCACCAATTCTTTCTAGGCGAGCTTCTCGGTCTGTCATTATACCTCGCGAAGTAGAAAGAATTACAATGCCCATACCGCCTAAAACTCTAGGAATTCGTTGATAGTTAGAATAGATTCGTAGACCAGGTCGACTGATCCGTTTTAAATTTAAAATAGTTCTATATGCCCCTTTCCTATTCCTTTTATGTCGCAGGGTTAAAACCAAAAAATATTTGTTGCTTTCCTGATGTTTCCTCACGTTTTCGATAAAACCTTCGCGTAAAAGTATTTTAACAATGTTTTCGGTGATATTAGTAGATGCTATTCGAACCGTTACTTTTCTATCCATGTCGGCATTTCGTATAGAGGTTATTATGTCAGCAATAGTGTCCCTGCCCATGATGAACTAAAATTATTGGTGCCTCCTAATTTTGCTATAATCAACATGCTCTTTTTTCTTTTTTATTTATGAATTCTATTAAATAAAATAATAAATTAAATAAATAAAATAATAAATTAAAGGTATATGCGTGAAACACAATCTACTAAGTAATCTATTTCATTCACTTATTATAACTATATCATGGTCTCGTCTTATAATACCTCAGGGGCCAAGGAAACTATTTTAGTAAAATTTAACTGTCTCAGTTCCCGGACGATCGCACCAAAAATTCGAGTTCCTTTTGGGTTTCCTTCTTGATCAATAATAACTGCAGCATTGTCATCATATCGTATTATCATACCGTTGTCACGTTTGAGTTCTTTACAGGTACGTACAATTACAGCTCTGATTACTTCTGATCTTTCTAGAGGCATATTTGGTACTGCTTCTTTGATCACAGCAACAATAACGTCACCAATATGAGCGTATCGGCGATTACTAGTTCCTATGATTCGAATACACATCAATTCTCGGGCCCCGCTGTTGTCCGCTACATTCAAATGGGTCTGGGGTTGAATCATATCATTTTTTTATTCCATTTTTCAATGCAAAGAACGAAGGAAAAAACAGAAATATTGTTTGTCCAAAATCAAAAAAAGAAACCTACTATTTGTTTTTCGTGCCAAAGACCCCTTTTTTTTTTCTTTTATTCCTATCCCGAAATAATGAATTGAGTGCGTATAGGTATTTTGGACGCCGCTATTGAAATAGCTTTTCTAGCTATATTTTCTGCCACCCCGCCCATTTCATAAAGTATTCTACCTGGTTTAACGACAGCTACCCAATATTCGGGGGATCCTTTCCCCGAACCCATACGTGTTTCTGTAGGTCTTACTGTAACCGGTTTGTCTGGAAATATGCGTACCCATATTTTTCCACCACGGCGTACGTTTCGTGTCATTGCTCGTCGCCCCGCTTCTATTTGTCTAGATGTGATCCAAGCAGGTTCAAGTGCTTGAAGAGCGTATCTACCAAAACAAATACGATTACCTCGATAAGATATTCCCTTCATTCTCCCTCTATGTTGTTTACGGAATCTGGTTCTTTTGGGGTTATAGTGGACGGGTCTTTTTCAAATTCCATCTCTACTACAGAACCGGACATGAGAGTTTCTTCTCATCCAGCTCCTCGCGAATTAAATGATTCAAAAAAATTGAGTTAAGATAAAATTCCATTTTTTTTTGAGTAATATGCTGAATCGTGGGATTCTTTGATATTTCATCTAATTTTCATCTAATCTATTTCTATTAGAAATTTGTATATCTTATTTATATATCGCTTTTGGATATATAGCTAAACATATAGTTATAGATAATTTCATTTTTTATTTATAATATCTAATCTAAATATCTAATTTTTTAATTTTATATATAATAAAATTTTTTAGAATTATAATATATAACGAATCTTTATTTTGTTTTGTCTTTTATCATATCGGATCGCTCAAAAATAGGGCAATTCGGTAAAATAAAGCTTTCGCGGGCGAACATTTACTCTTTCAGAACAACTGAATTGATACCTGGTTTGTTCCGCCATCCCACTCAATGAATCATTAGGATTCGTTTTTAATAAAATCTTCTGTATTCACAGGTTTCCGTCGTTCCCATCGCTTCTCGATTAATGGTTAGGTCTGAATTATACAACGGAGCTCCTATTCTTGAGTCAATCTTCTCAGTCTTTATTGACTCTACGCTCTTGATTTTTTTCTATGAACATATTCATTTAATTCGGGAGGAATTAGTTTGATGCTTTATTACACTGCCTTTTGTGAAATGATTCATAGACCTTACATATTCTAATATATTATTAGTATATTGGAATCATATATCATTGGTGTTCCTTTTATCTCTTTCTCTCACCCTTCCGTTTATCTACATCATTTCATTCTAGATTTCGCTTCCCAAACCCAGAATCAGATTGGTTTTTTCTTGTTTATGCAAAAAAAAATTCAGTTGCTACAATGATATGACGAATATATCATATCTTGACTGCTTGTTTAGATCTAGATAATGTAAAAGCGATGAGTTGGTTCTTAATTCTGCAATTTTGAGTTCATACATAGTATGGGACGGCCCATTCTTTTTTGTTTTGAACCCTAATCCTACAAAAAAACCAACGAGTCACACACTAAGCATAGCAATTATATTATATCAAATAGTCAATCGAATCTTTATTCAACCCTATAGAATTAATTTCTAATTGTTCATTTTTGTTTTGATTGAAGAAAAAAAAGAATGATTGACAAATTCTTTGTCATTTTAGGTTTCAGTACATTACTGGATAGAACGAACAAAGAAAGAAGGGTTTATTATTTTATTCCTCGTCTACAAATATCCAAATTTTGATGCCTAATACCCCGTATATAGTTCGAACTCTATAGGAACAATAATCAATTTTAGCTCGAATGGTTTGTAGGGGAACTCTTCCTTCTCTAATCCATTCGACACGTGCAATTTCTTTGCCGTCAATACGCCCCGCGATTTGTACTTGAATTCCTTTTGTATCCGCCTGCTCAGTTAATTCAATAGCTTTTTTTATTGCCTTGCGGAATGAAACTCTATTCCTTAATTGTCCGGCTATAAATTCTGCAAGAATATTAGGATTTCCGTAAGGTTTTGTAATTCTTGTAATAGCAATGTTGAGTTTTCGGTTTGCGTAATTAAATTCTTTTTGTACATTCATCTGTAATTCTTCAATTCTTCGTGGTTTTCCTTCTACTAATAACTTTGGGAATCCCATATAAATTATGACCTGAATCAGATCGATTCTTTTTTGAATCTCTATACGTGCAATTCCCTCGATCCCAGAGGATATTCTCATATTTTTTTGTACATAACTCTTGATACAATCCCGTATTTTTTGATCTTCCTGTAGACCCTTGGAATAATTTTTTGGTTGTGCAAACCAAAGGGAATGATGACTTTGGGTTGTACCAAGTCTGAAACCCAGTGGATTTATTTTTTGTCCCATACTCCCCCACTAGTATACATATTATGATACGCAATATCTGTCGATTTATTTTTATATATCCATTCGGTTTTTTTTAAACACCTGATAGAGTTTTCCACGACATATTCTTCATATAAGGATATATCTTTCAATACAACAGTTATATGACAAGTAGGTCTTTTTATCGGATAACTACGCCCTCGAGCTCGA